AAATATAAATTGTTTTCGAATTAGTATAATCCTTCAGAAATCTTTGAAAAGAAATATATATTCAAATAAAAAAAGTAGAAGTGATTAAATAATATTACTAAGTTACTGTCAAAAAAAATTATTTGTCTTTTTTTTTATTACTACTAAATAAAATTGTGATTTTTTGCAGATACAGAAAAAGTGAATTAAAATTCCGTATTATAATAATTTATATACATATATTAAGAATAGAACAAAGATTTACACGACAAAAAAATACTTAAACTTAATATTAATTATATACTAAAAAACCTTTACCTAAAACAAAGTTATTTGAGTTTGATTATTTAGAATTATTAAGGAATGAATTTTAATTATGGAATTTAGTGATTATCTTCCAGTACACTAAGTGAGCTTTTTTTATTTGTAAGAAAGATTATTATAATCGATATTTTTTTTACATATGATGTGAAGAAACCTCATAATTTTTTTGATAATCTAAATAGATTAATTAAATGAGCACTCTCGTACGTATTTCAAACGTTAAAAAAAAAAAAAGTAAAAAACAGTTGGGTTTTAAACTTTTGAATGTCTTTTTTGTTTTGAAAATAATATATAATAAAATAAAATTAGAAAGAAAAAAAACTCGATATGGAGTACGAAAGAATAGAATAATAAATGTCTTTGACATCCAATTATACCACTGAAAAAGTTTTTTTCATTTTTGAATGGCAGTTCCAAAAAAACGTACTTCTATCTCGAAAAAGCGTATTCGTAAAAAAATTTGGAAAAGGAAGGGATACTGGACATCGTTGAAAGCTTTTTCGTTAGGGAAATCACTTTCTACAGGTAATTCAAAAAGTTTTTTTGTACAACAAAATAAATAAAAAACACTATAATAACTAGAATTAGCCTAACTTAAAAACAAATTTTTTAGAATACATATAAAAAAATGTGAACCAAAAGAGGAAAAAAAAAGACAATATATAGATAAAAAAGAAAGGTTCACATTTTTTTTAGTTCAAAAAAAAAGGGGGGAGATTCTTATTTTTACCATCACTACCTTGATGCAATAATAAATAAAGATCTTTTATTTATTCATTAAAAGTAAATAAAAGATCTTTAAACAAAATCAATAGGTTCTTCAAATTAATTAATTTAAGTGAAAAAAATTTGAACTTTATACCTTTAGGAATTATTATTTCTCTAAATTCTTATATTCTTTACTTGTAATCAAATTGATAAAAGCATCTGGCCACAATAGGTGAATATTAGATAATATTAATAAATAATAATATATGACATGATTTTTAAGTGATCACAAAATCTTATCTTTGTATTGTACAATATAAAAAGATGAAATAAAAATATTTTTTTATTTCAAATTTCTAAGAATTTTGGAGAGGTTTTCGTTTTTAGAAAAAGCATTTTTTTTAATGGAACTTTTAAATTTTATCATTTTTTTTTCATTTATATGATTAAAAAAATGATAAAGAGCATTTAGAGTTTTGTCGTTGGGTTGAAGTCCCAATTATTTGAATTTAGTTAAATTTTTCATTGTATTCTACAAAAAAAGATAAAGGACAAAAAGTGAATTTAAATAATTTTAAATAACTTAGATAAAAAAATCTTATTTGAATTAAAACCCACAAGACCCATTTAACAAGTTTTTATTCATTAAATCAATTGTAAATTCCAGTCAATTGGCTAAATTTGAATCTCGACGATTGAATAAAAACTTGTTAGTATTGTTTTGAACAAGTTGCCGCTATGGTGAAATTGGTAGACACGCTGCTCTTAGGAAGCAGTGCTAGAGCATCTCGGTTCGAGTCCGAGTAGCGGCATAAGATCTTATAAAAGAGATATTATAAGTTTTATAATCAAAATAATACCCGACTTTTTTTCTAAAATCGGGTAAAACCTAGTATTAATTTATTAATTTTTAACAAATTTTTTATGATTTTTTCAATTTTAGAGCATATATTAACTCATATATCTTTTTCGGTCGTTTCAATTGTACTGACAATTTATTTTTTAACTTTATTAGTAAATTTAGATGAAATTATAGGATTTTTTGATTCATCAGATAAGGGAATCGTAATTACGTTTTTTGGTATAACAGGATTATTATTCACTCGTTGGATTTATTCAGGACATTTTCCATTAAGTAATTTATATGAATCATTAATTTTTCTTTCATGGACTTTTTCACTTATTCATATGGTTTCCTATTTTAATAAAAAACAAAAAAATCACTTAAACGCAATAACTGCGCCAAGTGCTATTTTTATTCAGGGTTTTGCTACTTCAGGTCTTTTAAACAAAATGCCTCAGTCTGCAATATTAGTACCAGCTCTTCAGTCCCAATGGTTAATGATGCACGTAAGTATGATGATATTAGGCTATGGCGCTCTGTTATGTGGATCATTATTATCAATAGCTCTTCTAGTGATTACATTTCGCAAAGTCGGACCCACTTTTTGGAAAAAGAATATAAACAAAAAATTTTTATTAAATGAATTATTTTCTTTTGATGTATTTTACTACATAAATGAAAGAAATTCTATTTTACTACAACAAAACATTAATTTTAGTTTTTCTAGAAATTATTATAGGTATCAATTGATTGAACAATTAGATTATTGGAGTTTTCGTATTATTAGTCTTGGATTTATCTTTTTAACCGTCGGCATTCTTTCAGGAGCTGTATGGGCTAATGAGACATGGGGTTCATATTGGAACTGGGATCCAAAAGAAACTTGGGCATTTATTACTTGGACCATATTCGCAATTTATTTACATATTAAAACTAATAGGAATGTTAGGGGTATAAATTCTGCAATTGTGGCTTCGATAGGTTTTCTTTTAATTTGGATATGCTATTTTGGCGTCAATCTTTTAGGAATAGGTTTACATAGTTATGGTTCATTTACATCGAATTAAATATAAATAAAACAGTAAAAAAAATAATAAAAATCCAAATAAAAAAAAATAGCATCTATATCTAACTTCATATAAGTTAAGAAATCTAATTTAGTTTTAGTAGTAAATCATCAAGAACCTTTTGAATCAAGTAGTACAATGATTCAAAAGGTTCTCACAATACAAAGACCAAAGACTTCTGATTAGAATTCCATTTAATGCTTTTTTTTATCTCCTGAAAACTATCCATAAAAGTAATTAGATAAAATGGATTCGACCTTATCACTTGCTAATGAAAGCACAAAATCAGGATAAATCCCAATACCAATTATGGGTAGAAGAATGGAGATTGAAAGAAATAACTCTCGGGGTCCAGAATCAAAAAAAGAAAAGTTTTTGACATTAATTAACTTGTATCCATAGAACATTTGGCGTGACATAGATAATAAATATATAGGAGTTAATATCATTCCAATTGCCATTACAAAAATAATTAAAATTTTTGAAATTAAGAAATATTTTTGGCTGGTAATTATTCCAAAAAAAACGATTAATTCTGCAACAAAACCACTCATGCCTGGCAATGCAAGGGAAGCCATCGATAAGATAGTAAACATTGTAAATATTTTTGGAATGGAGATAGCCATTCCACCCATTTCATCAAGATAAACAAGCCGAATTCTATCATAACTCGCTCCTGCCAAGAAAAAAAGTGCAGCACCAATAAATCCATGAGAGATTATTTGTAAAATAGCTCCATTAAGTCCAGGATCCGTTATAGAACTAATACCTATAATTATAAAACCCATATGAGATACAGAAGAATAGGCTATTCTCTTTTTTAAATTACGTTGACCGGGAGATGTTGAAGCTGCATAAATTATTTGGATTGTACCGACTACCATCAACCAAGGAGAAAACATAGAATGAGCGTGCGGTAATAGTTCCATATTGATTCGAACCAACCCATATGCTCCCATTTTTAATAAGATTCCAGCGAGAAGCATACAGGTACTGTAATGTGCCTCGCCGTGGGTGTCAGGTAACCAAGTATGTAAAGGTATAATCGGTGATTTGACGGCAAAAGCAATAAGAAATCCAATATAAAATAGTATTTCGAGTGTGACAGGATAGGATTGATTAGCTAAGAGTTCTAAATTTAATGTTGGTTCGTTCGAACCATATAAACTTATACCTAAAACTCCTATTAATAAAAAAATAGAACTTCCTGCCGTGTATAAAATAAATTTTGTAGCTGAATACAGACGTTTCTTTCCACCCCACATGGATAAAAGTAGATAAACGGGAATTAATTCTAATTCCCACATGATGAAAAAAAGTAGAAGATCCCGAGAAGAAAATAATCCTATTTGACCGCTGTACATTGCTAACATCAGGAAATGGAATAATCGGGAATCCCGAGTAACTGGAAAAGCCGCTAAAGTGGCTAAAGTAGTAATAAATCCCGTCAATAAAATCGTTCCTATAGAAAGTCCATCTATTCCCATTCTCCAGTAAAAATCTAAAAAATTGATCCATTTATAATCTTCGGACAGTTGAATTAATGGATCGTCCGTTTTAAAATTATAACAAAAAGCATAGGTCGTTAGAAGAAGTTCTAAAATACAAATGCATATAGTATACCATTTATTGACTTTATTTCCCCTATGTGGGAGAAATAACATTAACGAACCGGCAGATATTGGAAAAACAACAATTATTGTTAACCAAGGAAAATCATTCGTGGTAAAGACAAGATACACCAGGTCCAACGAACGCGTACTCAAAAAAAATAAAATTTAACTTTTTTGAGTACGAGTACTTGTCAATAAAAAAAAAAATAAAATGTATTCAAAATTTATTCAAATGAGGTTTTCGGTAACGTATCAATAAGCTAGACCCATACTTCTAGTTGTTTCATGCCATAAATAAACTCGAACGCTCAAAAAATCCGTTGGACAGGCGGATTCACATCTCTTACAACCAACACAGTCCTCGGTTCTTGGAGCGGAAGCTATTTGCTTCGCTTTACATCCATCCCAAGGTATCATTTCTAATACGTCTGTAGGGCATGCTCGGACACATTGAGTACATCCTATACAGGTATCATAAATTTTTACTGAATGTGACATAGGATCGATAGTTTTTTGAATGTCATAAATTTTCAATCTAGTAAACTTCTAACTGAATAATATATTAAAATACTAGATGAAGCAATGATTTCCTTTAATAGAATTTTTGTAATGAATTCTGGCTCAATTGATAAAAAATGGGGCTAAAATACTTGGATTTCTGAGATTTTCACAAATATAATCTAGTAGGTCAGAACCGATTATATATGCAAATTTCAATCTATAATTTTTTTTATACTACTTATTTAATAAGGTCGATTGATTGATGCGAGTTGATTTTCTGTTACGATAAATTGACGAGACTATAGCTAATCCAATAGCTGCTTCAGCGGCTGCAATTGCTATAACAAAAATACAGAAAATATCCCCCTTTAGTTGGGAATTATCAAAAAAATCAGAAAATGTTACGAAATTCATATTAACTGCATTGAGTATAAGTTCAAGACACATAAGAGCCCTAACCATATTTCGACTCGTGATCAATCCATAAAGACCAATCAAAAATAAATAGGCACTCAAAACAAGTACATGTTCGAGTATCATTCAGCAACTCCTTATCAATTTGGATTCATTTAAATATGAAAAATAATTCACCGGATTCAATCAACTAGAATATAACAAAAAAGTACGAATAAAAACTATATTAGGACAAAAAATTTCAAATATATATATCAAATAGAAAAATTCATATTTAAAATATGAAATAATATTCAATCCAATTTAATTGAATGAACGGAAAAAAATATCATAACATACACAAAGTTTTCTTTGGTCTTTATTAATTCGAACGTTTTTTATTGACGAGCCACAGAAATTGCACCTATCAAAGCAACTAAAAGAATTATTGAAATGAGTTCAAATGGAAGAAAAAAATCTGTTGATAAATGAATTCCTATTTGTTGACTATTACTTATTAAATCTTGCTCTAGAATCTGGTTTAATCTTGTAGTCCAAATAACCCCGTACCATGACGTATCGAGAATAGTAGACATTAATGAAAAAAGAATAGTTGTACAAACCAACGAAGTAATCCCATTCCCAACGGTCCACAGATTGGAATCTGTAGAATATTCTGAATCATTCATGAACATCACAGCAAATATGATTAAAACATTTATGGCCCCCACGTAAATAAGGAGTTGTGCAGCAGCTACAAAATGAGAATTTGATAGAATATACAATAAAGATATACAAACAAGAACAAATCCTAAGGAAAAAGCTGAAAATATTGGGTTGGGAAGTAAGACCACTCCCAGACCTCCTACTAGAAGACCGGATCCCAGAAAAACTAAAAGAAAATCATGTATTGGTCCAGGCAAATCCATTATATTATTAAAATAAGAAAAAAATAGAAATCCTTTTCATGGCCTTATTAATTTAACCGGGAAATTCGTTTTTAATATGTTTCTAATAGAGTGAAATTAGAATCTAATGCATATGAATTGATGTAGATACAATTATTAGACAGTTTCTCTTTTGTTATTCTAAAGTGTATTTTCAACCTATCTATTTCAGGAAAGTAATTACGAATATATTATATTAAAAGAATGAGCCTTAATACTTAATATCATTATATAAATACAAATTGTTAATTAAATTCTTTATTCTTTATATAATTCAAAATTTTTGAATTCTTTTTTTAATCAAATTAATGGGTTTACCCATTTATTGTTTGAGGTGAATTCAAAATTGTTCGAATAGTGTAATCGTCAATTACTGACATTGGTAAACGACCCAAAGCTATTTGATTATAATTCAATTCGTGACGATCATAAGTTGAAAATTCATATTCTTCAGTCATTGACAAACAATTTGTTGGACAATACTCAACACAATTACCACAAAATATACAAATTCCAAAATCAATACTGTAATTAAGCAATCGTTTTTTTCGAATATTAGTTTCCAATTTCCAATCAACAACAGGCAGATCTATAGGACATACTCGAACACATACTTCACAAGCAATGCATTTATCAAATTCAAAATGGATTCGACCACGGAAACGTTCCGATGTTATTAATTTTTCATAGGGATATTGAATAGTTACAGGTAAACGATTTGTGTGGGATAAGGTAATCATGAAACCTTGACCAATATACCTTGCAGCTCGTAGGGTTTGTTGACCATAATTCATGAACCCGGTTATCATAGGAAGCATATTGTAATTATCTATGAATAATTTTATCTTTGTTTCTTTCTCTTGTTTAAAACAACTAATGAATATATTGGATTCATTTTCAATTTAGAGTGAAAATAGTTGGAAAGAAGTTGTTAATAATAGATTACCAAGGGAAATAGGTAAAAGAAATTTCCATCCAAGATTTAATAGTTGATCCATTCTTAGCCTAGGTAAAGTCCATCTTGTTGCGATAGAAATGAACAAGAACAAATAAGTTTTAGCTAATGTAATAAAGATACCAATTGTTGTTCCAAAAATTTGATCCCTTTGAAATAGCTCCAGAATAGATATATACGGAATAGAAATATTCCAACCGCCTAAGTATAGAACTGTTACAAATAATGAGGAAATTAATAGATTTAGATAAGAAGCAACGTAAAATAAACCAAATTTGATACCTGAATATTCAGTTTGATAACCTGCTATTAATTCTTCTTCCGCTTCTGGTAAATCAAACGGTAACCTCTCGCATTCTGCTAGGGAAGAAATTAGAAAAATGATAAAACCTATAGGTTGACGCCACAAATTCCATCCCCAAAAACCATATTTTGATTGTGCCTCAACTATATCAACTGTACTTAAACTGTTAGATAATCCTAGTCGGTGATAACATTACTATTTTCAACGCTATTACAAAACCGTACATGAGGTCTTCGCCTCATACGGCTCCTCGGGGGCCATAAATAAATCTAAGGACCAGAATTAGTATTATTTAGATGGATATGATGTGTTCTAAAATAGATTAAATATATCTGGGATCCCGAATTATACCAATGGAATTCTGTCTGCTCAAATTTTAAGAATAAAAAAAGCGCTTCGGAATTCATCTCATCCTTTACAAATTTGAATTTCTATTTGTTGAGTAATAACTTAATCCTTTAATAAGATACTCCTTGTAAAAATAAAAATAGGTATTTCAGCCCATCGTGGTTTTCAATTACGAAAAAGAATTAGATATCCTATTAGTTTATTATTCATGACAGAAATTCTATTTTATTTTCGAAATATAGGAAAAAAATATCCTAGTTTCGTTCCTATTCTTCTTTCTTTTTTAGAAAAAAAGTTGGTGAACTTATAAAAAATAAAGGATTATTTCGTTTCTGATAGTCATTACATTTATAAGTGGATAGGAGCATACTCTGAATCGGAATCTTGGGGAGTACTGTCTAATCATTTCTACTAATTTTAAGCCCCAATTAACCTTCTTTTTTTTTATCTTATGTTATGCATAAATATCCTTTTCAATTTGGTTAACCTCTATTACAAATTCTTTGTGTATTTTGGTGTTTCTAACCATCCACTCACTTTTACCTAATTGCCGCTCACTTTGTAATACATGTATGTTAATCTATATAACTGATAGTGAAAACGTTATACGGTTAAATATTTTTAACCCGCTTCAAGCCAGGATGACTAATCAACCAACCTTGGGGTAAAGTGATTCTTACGCTTATGTTTATTTCCGTTTAACCTTTGTACATAGGAAATGAGACTCAATTTTTCTTTTTACTGCTAATTTCTGAGCAGTTTTTTTCACTCATATATAACTATCAAATTCCTTTTTCTTTTATTAAGATTAACCCGAAATATAACGATATTTATATATTCCGCCTTTTAACTTATTCGTCTAGAAGAAACGGAATAGTAAAAATAAACGTTTATGTTTCAACGAATCGCACGTAGAGATATTGATAAAACACATAGAGTTAATGGTATTTCATAACTAATCGATTGGGCAGCAGCTCGCAGACCACCTAAAAAAGAATATTTATTATTTGATCCATATCCTGACATAAGAAGTCCAATAGGAGCAATACTTGAGATGGCAATCCATAAAAAAATACCGATATTGAGATCCGCTAAAACAAGGTGATTACTAAAGGGAATTACTGAATAACTTAGTAAAATTGAGATAACTGCTATAGATGGTCCAATACTAAATAAAGGAGTATTTCCTCGAGATGGACGAAGATTTTCTTTGAAAAGTAGTTTTGTCCCGTCGGCTAGAGCTTGAAGAATTCCCAACGGGCCGGCGTATTCAGGTCCAATACGTTGTTGTATCCCTGCAGATATTTCTCTTTCTAACCACACAATTACTAGTACACCTGTTATGATTCCCAATACAAGAGAAAATATAGGGACAAATATCCATATGAGTCCATAGACCTCTTTTAAAGATTCCAATCTAACAAAAGAATTTATAGTTTGGACTGCTGTTGCATAAATTATCATTTTAACGATCAACTTCTCCCATAATTATATCTATGCTACCGAGTATCGTCATAATATCAGCCAATTTCATTCTTTTAACTAGTTCAGGAAGAATTTGCAAATTAATAAAACCCGGCGGTCGGATTTTCCATCTCCAAGGAAAACCACTTTGATCTCCTATGAGAAAAATTCCTAATTCCCCTTTTGGAGCTTCAACTCTTACATAAAGTTCTTGTTTCGATAATTCAAAAGTAGGAGAAGGTTTTTTACTAATGAATCGATATTCAAAATCATTCCATTCTGGATTCCTTTTTCTATCAAAGCCTCTGCTTTCTAAATTCTCATAGGGACCCCCCGGAAGTCCTTCCAGAGCCTGTTGAATAATTTTTATGGATTCTGTCATTTCGCTAAGTCGTACTAAATACCGAGCTAATGAATCTCCTTGTTTTTGCCACTGAATTTCCCATTCAAATTCATCGTAAGACTCATAACGATCAACTTTACGAAGATCCCATGGTATTCCGGATGCGCGTAGCATTGGTCCGGATAAACCCCAATTTATTGCTTCTTCCCCACCAATAATCCCAACTCCTTCAACCCGTTCTAAAAAAATAGGATTTCGTGTAATCAGTTTTTGATATTCAACAACTTCTGTTAAAAAATAATCACAAAAATCCAAGCATTTATCTATCCAACCATAAGGTAAATCAGCCGCTATTCCTCCAATACGAAAAAAATTATGCATCATTCTCATACCGGTGGCAGCTTCGAATAGATCATATACAAATTCTCGTTCTCTGAAAATATAGAAAAAAGGAGTCTGTGCACCAATATCTGCCATAAAAGGACCGAGCCATAACAGATGAGAAGCTATACGACTCAATTCTAGCATAATTACTCTGATATAGCTGGCCCTTTTAGGAACTTGAATATTTCCCAATTGTTCTGGTCCATTTACTGTTATTGCTTCTGTAAACATAGTAGCTAAATAATCCCATCGCGTTACATAAGGTAAATATTGTATAATTGCTCGGTTTTCTGCAATTTTTTCCATTCCTCTGTGTAAATAACCCAATATGGGTTCACAGTCAACAACATCCTCACCATCTAGAGTAACAATTAAGCGAAGAACCCCATGCATGGATGGGTGGTGAGGTCCCATATTGACTATCATAAGATCTTTTCCTGTAACTGGTCTCTTCATAAGTTTTTCCTTGATTCGTTCTGGCATGAATTAGATTGCTGAAAAAGCAGTTTATCAAAAAATTCAAGATCTAAAAAATTCACTAATTCACAATTTTTGAATTTAACGAGTTTTTAATTCCCGAATATTCAACTGATTAATTAATTCTTTATAACGTACTCTATTTTTTTTTGACAAATAAGCCAGCAGTCGTTGACGTTTTCCCAGAATTTTTCGTAGACCCCTCTGAGATAAATAATCTTTTCTGTGCAATTCCAAATGTGAAGTAAGTCTTCGTATCTTATTAGTAAAACTGAATACTTGAAATTCAACAGATCCCCTGCTTTCCTCTTTTTGTTCTTGAAATGAAATGAATGCATTTTTTATCATAAAAAGAAATCCTTCCCTTTTTAATATGAATTGAAAGATATGAATTTTACTGATCAGTAATAATAATGGTAGTTTTTTTGTACGAGGATCTGAATTTAATTATCAACTTCTTAATTCTTCATTTTATAAAAAAAATTTACATTTAGATCTAAAAAAGGAGGATTCTGTTAATTTATTTATGGCTCCGCTCGGATTGGTATCTATGTCATTGATTAAATTAGTATCATGTATAAAGATTGAATTTAAAACAATCCCTCATATTTCATACAGTTGTTTTCATATACCGTAACTTAATATATTATATATAGTAAAAAGGATCTATCATTAATGAAGTGGAAATCGTGTATACATGTGTATTCTTATCATACTGAAATGATTTCCGTTAGTAGTATTAAACCAATAGCGATTCATACAAGCTAAATCTTCTAATCTAAAATTGGGCCAAAGAAAGGATTTGAATTTCATTAGGTTTTTTTTATCCTTAGCAAGATCTTTATTTTTATCCAAAACTGTGGTCAAGTTTTGAATATTCTTATCAAATCTTGAATTTCTATCCCTCGCATTTTTTTTTTTTAAGTTGAAACAAATTAGAATTCGAAATTTTCTACGTCGTTTAGGGGATAGAATATTTTCAGGGACAAAGAAATCATAATTATTTTTTTTTCTATTTACAGTTTTGTTTTGATATTTTGTAATGGATTTTTCAATTTTTTTTTTAGCAATATAGCTTTTTTTTTTGTATCTTTTACTTATTTTTTGTTTATTTTTATTAACCAACGAAATACCTATGGTTCTATATATAATAAGTTGTCCATCATTTTGTACAGACAAACGGACAGGTTCAATAATCAATATTCCTTTTTTCATTAATTTTGCAAAAGTAAAATTCTTCTCAATCATTAGAATGTCTAGGCTCATCTCTCCTCTTTCAATAGAAGATATCGCTATTTCGTTTGGATTTTTTAGTCTAACCAAGAGACAGTATACTTTTACATTATTGAGAATTTTTTGATTAAAAAAACAATTCCATCGCAATTGAAAACGCGAATATCTTGTGAGAAATAAATCAAGTTCCGCTTCTGTATTGCTTTTGTATTGTTTTTTATTTTTACGTTTTTTTATCGTCGATTCTGCATAATTTTCTTCAATATTTTTTTCTTGATTTAATAGAGCTGATTCAGGATTTTTTTTTTTTTCTTTATCTGATTCAAGCTCTACTTGACTGGCCGATTCTTTTTCTTCTTTATTTAGATTATAAAATCGAAGCGATTTTTTTTCATTTGATGGTATAAAACCTTTTTTCTTTCGAGTGATCTTTTTATTAACATTTATGTTTTCATTAAAATTTAAAAGAAGTAATTTGATTGGTATGACCCACGGTTTCATTTTATATGTACTAGAAAATAAGAAAAATTCTGGAAAGAAAAAAAATTCAAAATTTGTTATACGACGATTTAGTATTTCTTCATTCATTCCCATCCAATCAAAAAAGTTTCTTTTTTGATTGGCAAGACCCGTCTTAGTTATTTTATCAATTCTTTGATAATTCTGAACTTTAGTATTAATATATTTTTTTTTACTCTTGGTATCAACCCAAGGCTCAATATTTACTTTTTTTGTAAACCAAAAGTTTAGAATTCTCCAATCCAAATATTTTCTATGCCGAATTTCCCCTATACCCCGAATATTATATTTTTCTAGAAAACAAGAGACTAAACAATTATCGAGAGCAATGCCTATAGACGTGTCAAAAGTTTTTTCTGTAGAATGAATGGATTTGTAGCAAAAAAGATTATATATAGAATTTTTTTTTAAATTATGTTTTGGATTTAATAACGAGTCGACCTCAAAAACACTTTGTTTTTTGTAATTATCAAATTTCTTGTTTTCATATGAATCCTCTTTGGTTAAACTTGGATTTAGAACTAGAGAATCTTGGTTTATTTTCTTTTTCCATTTTTTGGTTACTAATCTAGCCCATGCAATTTGAGGTAAATTGTATTGATAATTACTTCGTAACCAGTTTTTCCATTGATTTACTTCGGAATTCAAAAAGGTTTTATCTTTCAAGTCATAATGAAAGATTCCTTGTTCTTGAAAAAAATCCTTTATTTGATTCTTAACAAAAAAGGATGTTATGCATATGTTATATTCAAGAACAGCCTTTAATTTAGAAAAGTTACTAACTTGAATTTGTGATAATTTGTAAAATACATATGCTTGTGATAAAGAGCATAGGTCATAACTAATTTTTTTTTTATTGGATATTAAATTTTTTATAGTCGAAATAAAATAAATGGTATTTTTTTTTTTATTAATTTTTTCTCCTTTTTCTTCAGCCTTGTAAATATATTTATCAAGAAATGTTTTTGTTGATTCAAAAAAAAGTTGTGTAGTAATTCTTGGAATATTAATGATACCTAAAAAAATGGCTATAGACAGTTGTTCAATACAAAATTTAAAAAAAAAAAGAGATTTACGAATTAATCGGATATTTTTTCTTTTGAATGTCTGCCAAATTTTTTTTGATGGCTCAATTTTTTTAGAATCATAATGCAGTTTGTTACAACTATTAGTTAGGTTTTGTTTTTCTTTTGAAATTTCTTCTATTTGATTTCTTATTGTCTTTATTCTATCAATCACATTTTGGATTTTGTTTTCGCTGAGTGAAGAATTTGTCCACTCCATTGATTTTTTTTTAACAGATAGTTCATGAATCATCTGATTACTCATTATTGAATCTTTTTTAGTTTCATTTAATTCATATATTTCTCTCGGGCCAAATAATGGAATTCTATTTCGTTTTGAAAGGTCTTTTATTTTTCCTTTTATAAAAAGAAAGTTTTTGAGAATCCAGTTTTTAATTTCTTTTGTGACTTTTATGAAAATTGTTGCTCTTTCTTTGAAAATCCTTAAAACCAGAAAAGACTTAGTTTTGAATTTGTTGATTCTTTTTGTTAATTCTTTAGAAATAGGTTCAAAAAAAGAAGGCTTTTTTTGGGCAGAACCAAATGGTAGTTCGGTTTCCATTCCCCAAACTGTTAAAAAACAAAAATCATTTTTTTCTCCTTTGTCTCTTGTTTTTTTTAATCGAGCCTTCTGAGATGATTGAAATTTAGATTTATGCCAAGGTTTAAGATAAAAAGGAAATAGGATTTTTATCTGAATACCATCCGTTAACCAGTTTTTTGGAAATTCTGTTTCGGATAGTTGAACCCCATTATAAGTGCATTTAACATGCATTTCACGTTTCCAATCCTTTAAATCCTCAGACCACTCGGGAAATTGAAATAATAACATACGGACGCTATTTTTAATTATTATCAATAAAGGTAATATAATATATTTTCTAAGAATAGATTGAGTTACTAAGAGAGAACCTCTTATTATTTGAGCAAATAGGAAGCTATCCCAAGTTTCGGCAATTTCTATCCGCCTTTTTTCTTCTATTTTTGATTGTTCTTCGTCTTTTTTATCAAATTTTTTTTTATTTTTATTTTTCCACATGAAATTGCTAAGAATTTTTTTTTTTAGCCCCCATATATCAAACGAAAAATCAAAAAGTTTATCTATTCTATCAAAAAAAAGGGGAGAATGTACTTTTGCTTGAAAAAATTCCCAAATAACAGTTTTACGCCTTTGGGAACGCATGGATCCTTTAATTATCTCTCGACGAAAATCAGATTGTTGTGAATAACGGATCAAAGCCATTTCATCGTTTTGATCAGAATTTTGATTATCTTTGAGATCCTTGAGATTTGTATAAATCTCGTTATGGGGCTCTTTATCAGTAAAAACCACTACACGTTTTGCTTTTCTTGAACGAATTCCAGGCTCCATTGTTACATTTTCTTCGTTTTCGCCTTCCAATTCTTCCAACTCACTTATTAATTTGTATGACCATCGAGGAACTTTTTTAGTGATTTCACCGAAATCCATAAAATTTTTTATAAGAGTTTGATCATTGCGATCAGTTATAACGACATCAAATAAAAATTTGA